CAATGATATAGAATTCCAATATGTAAGGTCTATAAGTCATCTTATAAAAAGCAGTGTAATAAAGCATCAATACTGGTTCTTCCATAACATAATTAAATGACTCTTCTTATAGAACTAGAACAAAACAAAAAAATCAAGAGCTTCGAGCCAATAAAGACTAAGAAGATTGACTCAAGAACAAATTTCATTATGAGCTCCGTTGAAAAATTTGGACCTAAGCATTAAGTAAGAAGCAATGGGAACGATGGAAGCTGTGAATGCAAAAGATTTTAGTGAAAAAGGAATCTTAATGATTCACTGATCGGGATGGCGGAATCAACCGGAGATCAATTCATCTATTGTAAGAAGTCAGGAGACAAGCCGAAAACTGAAATAGAAGAGTAAATATTCGCCCGCGAAAACTTTCTTTTTTTTTTTTTTGAATTGATAAATTTGGACAATAAAAAGAAAAACACAAAAATTTGTTCTATTTCTATTTCAAAATAACAATATGATTTCGAAAATAGAAACTAAAATCGTTAATAAAATCTTTAATTGTATAATCTTTAGTTAATTACTTAATTAATTAAGATTCGAAATCTTTTTTATTTTTGAATTCTTTTATTCGCGAGGAGCCCGATGAGAAGAAACTCTCACGTCCGGTTCTGTAGTAGAGATGAAATTCATAACCAACCATCAACTATAACCCTAAAAGAACCAGATTCCGTAAACAACATAGAGGAAGAATGAAGGGAATATCATATCGAGGGAATCGTATTTGTTTCGGTAAATATGCTCTTCAGGCACTCGAACCCGCTTGGATCACATCTAGACAAATAGAAGCCGGTCGACGAGCAATGACACGAAATGCACGTCGTGGTGGAAAACTATGGGTACGCATATTTCCAGACAAACCAGTTACACTAAGGCCCGCAGAAACACGTATGGGTTCGGGGAAGGGATCCCCGGAATATTGGGTAGCTGTTGTTAAACCAGGTCGAATACTTTATGAAATGGGCGGAGTAACAGAAAATATAGCTAGAAGGGCTATTGAAATAGCAGCATCCAAAATGCCTATACGGACTCAATTCATTATTTCGGGATAAAGGAGAAAAGGGTAGAACTAACAGAAATGGGTCTTGGGTGGGAAAAAAATTGCTTATTTCTTTTCTTTTTTTTTTCTTTTTAGACAAATAATATTTCTTTTTTTTGTCCTTTGCATTAAAAGAACAAATTACAAAATGATATGATTCAACCTCAGACCCATTTAAATGTAGCAGATAACAGCGGGGCTCGAGAACTGATGTGTATTCGGATCATAGGAGCTAGCAATCGTCAATATGCTCATATTGGTGACGTTATTGTTGCTGTGATCAAAGAAGCAGTACCAAATATGCCCCTAGAAAAATCAGAAGTGGTCAGAGCTGTAATTGTGCGTACCTGTAAAGAACTCAAACGTGATAACGGCATGATAATCCGATATGATGACAATGCTGCAGTTGTTATTGATCAAGAAGGAAATCCAAAAGGAACTCGAATTTTTGGCGCGATCGCCCGGGAATTGAGACAATTTAATTTTACTAAAATAGTTTCATTAGCTCCCGAAGTATTATAAAGGAGGATCGTGCTATTTTATAGTGGGATAGTTGAAAGAAATGGATTGAGAAATAGATTGTATCTCACGCATATACCTTTAATTACTCGACAAATAAATAAAAAAAAAAAAGAATATAGGCATGTTGATTATATCAAATTTTGAGTCACCAACAATTTTAGTTCATCATGGGTAGGGACACTATTGCTGAGGTAATAACCTCTATACGAAATGCTGATATGGATAAAAAAAGAGTGGTTCGAATAACAGCTACTAATATTACCGAAAATATTGTCAAAATACTTTTAAGAGAGGGTTTTATCGAAAACGTGAGAAAACATCGAGAAAACAACAAAGATTTTTTGGTTTTAACGCTGCGACATAGAAGGAATAGGAAAAGGCCCTGTAGAAATCTTTTAAATTTAAAACGGATCAGTCGACCTGGTCTACGAATCTATTCTAATTATCGACGAATTCCTCGAATTTTAGGCGGGATGGGAATTGTAATGATTTCTACTTCTCGAGGTATAATGACAGACCGGGAGGCTCGTCTAGAAGGAATCGGCGGAGAAATTTTGTGTTATATATGGTAATCTTTTTAATATACAAATTGGACCCAAAACTTACTATTTTAAATTGTAAAATAAAAAAGAAAAAGGACGAGTTGTCTAATATTGTTCCTCCTTCATTAGTTAATACTTCAAGGGACCTTTACCTGGAATGAAAGAACAAAAATGGATTCATGAGGGTTTAATTACCGAATCGCTTCCCAATGGCATGTTCCGGGTTCGTTTAGATAATGAAGATCTCATTCTAGGTTATGTTTCAGGAAAGATCCGACGTAGTTTTATACGGATACTACCAGGAGATAGAGTCAAGGTTGAGGTAAGCCGGTATGATTCAACCAAAGGACGTATAATTTATCGA